AATTCTGAATTTTATATATAAATTGAAAATTCTTTTTCAATTTAATGGGTTGTAGATATTGCATTCATGTAATTAAATTTTTGATTTTGGGGGTGTTTTATTAATATAAGATATTTATTATATATATATTACATTTAATTCAATATATCATTATAAGGTTATTTATTTTATGTTAAATTATTATTTTAATACATTTATTTCTGGAAATAATAGCTACTTATGTCTTTAGAGAGAGAGAAATTATTATATTATAATATATTTATTACAATGTATATAAATATTTTCATAATTAGATAATGATATAACTAATAAAATTATTTATATTAATATAAATTAAATATTATAATATAAGCTTTTGTTTCTATCTTACAATAATATAAATAAATTTTTCATATTAATAATATATTTAATTAACATTAATTGAACATTTTATATTAAAATAAAGTTATCCTATTTAATTATAGTTATTATAGTATAGTTAAGATTATATCCATTAAATTATTTATTATATTTAATCCTTCTTTAAAATATAAGTGATAAAGAAGGATTAAATATAATAGGGCAATAATCCTCATACTTGCTCCATTTTATAACTTTTTTAGAGATAAGAGTTTGTTGTTGGTATGAGGGATGGGTTGTTCTTAATTTTTTTTACTTTTTACTGAAGAGTTTATTTAGTTATTCTTTTTTTTTTTGTTTAATGGGATTTTGTGGGATTTTTATTTGTATTTTTTAAATTTTTAAGTCTTTCAAAGTTTTATTCTTGCTTATTTATTCACTTTTTCTTTGTATTATATGCAAGTTTTGTAATACTAAATGTTCTTTTTGCAGTAATTTGATTTGATTATTAAGTTATCTTTGAATTAGCAATTGATTAAGTATTGGCATAATTCGTGCCAGCAGCCGCGGTTATACGATTGATGCAAGTGAATATTATTGGTTTAAACAGTTATTTATAATTTTTAGGGTTTAATTAGAAATTTATAAGGTGAAATTTGATTTTTTTATTTATCCCTTTATACGATTCTGTGAAATTTAAATAATAAACTAGGATTAGATACCCTATTATTTTAAACGTTAATTTTTCTTACCTGGGTACTATTAGTTAAGATCTTTAAACCCAAAGAATTTGGCGGTATCTCAATCCATTCAGAGGAACCTGTCCCGTGATTGATAATACACGATTAATTTTACTTTATTTATTTGTTTGTATATCTCCGTTATCAGAAAATCTTTTTAGAGTTATAATTTTCTTAATTTATGATTGTAAAGTATTTCAGGTCAAGGTGCAGCTTATAATAAAGAGGTGATGGGTTACAATAAATTTTTGTTTATATGGATTTATTTCTGAAATGTTTTAATGAAGGTGGATTTGATGGTAATTTAATTAATTTAGTTTAATTGATATTGGCTCTGAGATGTGTACACATCGCCCGTCGCTCTCATTATTGGATGTTTGATGATTCAAGTTAGATGAGATAAGTCGTAACATAGTAGATGTACTGGAAAGTGTATCTAGTAAGATTTTCAAGATATAACTTATAAGTAAAGTATTTCATTTACACTGGAAATTGTTCTGTGCAATTCAGGATGTCTTGATTATTGATTTTATTATGTTTATTTTTTGTTTATTAATTATTTAATAGAAATAACTTTTTTGATTTTTGTCTAAGTATATTTTATAGAATTGATTTTTTTTATTATAGTCAATTAGTAATGTAAATGGATTTTGTAATATTTTGTTAAATTATTAAAAGTAGATTTTATTTTTTGTACCTTTTGTATCAGGGTTCATCAAAATTTTAGTATTTATTTACTATTCTCGATTTAGGTTGATTTATAAACAGATTATAGTTAATGTTTCATAATTATTATTAATTTGTTTATAGAAATGATATGTTAATCGTTTCCTAAGATATCTAGTTTCTTAAGAAAAAATTTAATTTTTTATGATTTTTGTTTTACTTTAATTATTTAATTTAAAATAATTATCAATTTATTCTTTAGGGGATAAGCTCTAAAGGTATATAATCTATAATTTATAATTTAAAATTTAAAAGTAAGCTTTAAAACAGCTATCTTAATTGAGTACGTTTTAGTTCATTTTTATAAATTTGATTTTATAATTGTTTTAGATTTTGTATTAAGATTATTTATTCAATTTCAAATTATTTGAAATAATGATGAAATTAGTATATTTATTTATTTATAATTTTTTTGCTGATAATTTAGTATAAGGAATTAGGCAAAATTGATTTTCGCCTGTTTATCAAAAACATGTCCTCTTGATTATACTTTGAGGTCTGACCTGCTCACTGATTATTTTTAAGAGCCGCGGTATTTTGACCGTGCAAAGGTAGCATAATCATTAGTCTCTTAATTAGGGGCTGGAATGAATGGTTTGACGAAAAATCAACTGTCTCTTATTAAATTTTAGAATTTAACTTTTGAGTCAAAAGGCTTAAATTTTTCTTTAGGACGAGAAGACCCTATAGATCTTTATACTTTATTTTTATAAGGATTTCTGTTTGTTTTTTCTTTATTAAATGAGGGTATTTAGTTGGGGTGACGTGAAGAATAAATAAACTCTTCATTATAAAATCATTAATTTATGTTTATTTGATCCATAATTTATGATCATAAGATTAAGTTACCTTAGGGATAACAGCGTAATTGTTTTTGAGAGCTCATATCGACAAAGCAGATTGCGACCTCGATGTTGGATTAAGAAAAATTTTGGGTGTAGGAGTCCATTAATTAGGTCTGTTCGACCTTTAAATTCTTACATGATCTGAGTTCAGACCGGCGTGAGCCAGGTCGGTTTCTATCCTAAGATTATTTATTTACATTAGTACGAAAGGACCATGTGAGTGAAATATTTTTTGTAGATTTGATTAAAATTAAATTTACTATTTTGACAGATAAATGTGTTGAATTTAGAATTCATTAATGTAGATTAATCTACAAATAGTATTGATACTGTATGATTTATTTATATTTATTTTAAATTTTGTTCTTTTGGTTATTTGTGTTTTGTTAAGAGTTGCTTTTTTAACTTTATTTGAGCGTAAGGTTTTAGGTTATATTCAAATTCGTAAGGGTCCTAATAAGGTAGGTTTTGCTGGTATTCCTCAGCCTTTTAGAGATGCAATTAAATTAATTTGTAAGGAGCAACCTATTCCTATTTTATCAAATTATTTACTTTATTATTTTTCTCCAGTTTTTAATTTAATAATTTCCTTAATTGTTTGAGTTATTTTTCCTTATTTAACTTATATATGTTCTTTTTCTTATGGATTTTTGTTTTTTTTGTGTTGCACTAGTTTAGGTGTGTATACTGTTATAATTGCTGGTTGATCTTCAAATTCTAATTATTCATTATTAGGTTCTTTACGTTCTGTTGCTCAAACTATTTCTTATGAAGTTAGATTAGCTTTGATTTTATTGTCTTTAATTGTTTTAGTTGGTAGTTATAATATGAGTGATTTTATGATTTATCAATTTTATTCTTGATTTATTATTTTTTCTTTTCCATTATCTTTAGCTTGTTTTGCTTCTTGTTTAGCAGAAACCAATCGAACTCCTTTTGATTTTGCTGAAGGTGAATCTGAATTGGTTTCTGGGTTTAATATTGAATATGGTGCTGGTGGATTTACTTTAATTTTTTTAGCCGAGTATACAAGAATTATTTTTATAAGAATACTTTTTACTTTAATTTTTCTTGGTGGTGATTATTACTCTTTTTTATTTTTTGTTAAGTTGGGTTTAATATCATTTGTTTTTATTTGAGTTCGTGGGACTTTACCCCGGTTTCGATATGATAAATTAATATATCTTGCTTGAAAAAGATTCCTACCCCTTTCTTTAAATTTTTTTGTCTTTTTTGTAGGATTAAAGATTTTATTTATTTCTTTTATTTAGTGAAATTTTTTGAGAATTTGAAAGTTAATAGAAGAATTAAACTTCTAATATTATGTTTTCAAAACATATGCTTTTCTTAAGCTAATTAACTTGATTTAATTAATTAATTTATCTCATATGATTGCTACGTGAACGTTAATGATGAAGTAGGAAAAATATACTAAAGTTAAAATTTGTCCTGTCATAATGTATGGTTCTTCTACTGGTCGTTTTCCAATTCATGTTAATAGGATAACTACGGTTACTATAATTCAAAATATAATTTGGTTGATTGGATAAAATTGGATCCCTCGGAATGGGGTTTTATTATAGAATGGTAAAATTATTAAAATTCTGATTGACAGGAATAATGCAATAACACCTCCTAATTTATTAGGAATTGATCGTAGAATTGCATATGCAAAAAGAAAGTATCATTCAGGTTGAATATGGGCAGGAGTAACTAAAGGATTTGCGGGTACAAAATTGTCTGGGTCTCCTAATAAATAAGGGTTGATTAAACATAATGTAATTAATAAGGATGTTATTAGAACAAATGTAATTGAATCCTTGAATGTAAAGTATGGATGAAATGGGATTTTTTCAATGTTTCCATTTAATCCTAGCGGGTTATTTGACCCAGTCTGGTGGAGAAAAAATAAGTGAATTACTGCTATTGCTGCAATAATAAATGGTAAAACAAAATGAAACGTGAAGAATCGATTTAATGTTGCATTATCTACTGCAAATCCTCCCCATACTCATTGCACTAAGTCGGTTCCTAGATAAGGAATTGCTGAAAGCAGATTTGTAATAACTGTAGCTCCTCAAAATGATATTTGTCCTCATGGTAAGACATATCCTATAAAAGCGGTTGCCATTACTAAGAATAGAATAATAGTACCAATTATTCATGTATGTATGTATATATACGATCCATAATAAATTCCCCGTCCAATATGTAAATAAATACAAATAAAAAATATTGAGGCTCCATTGGCATGTAAAGTTCGAATAATCCAACCATTATTTACATCTCGGCAGATGTGAACTACTCTTCTAAAAGCTATTTCAATATTAGAAGTGTAATGTATAGCTAGAAATAGACCTGTAATAATTTGGATTATTAAACATAATCCTAAAAGAGAGCCAAAGTTTCATCAAAATGAGATATTTGTTGGTGCCGGTAAATCTACTAGTGAGTTATTAATAATTTTAAATAAAGGGTGTCTTAATCGAATTGGTTTATTCATTAGTTATCTTATTTTTCGAATAGGACCTTGATTAATATTTGTAATTTTGACAACTGCTAGTAAGGCTAAAAAAAGATAAATTATTATGATTATTGTAATAATGAATGTGGGGTTGTTATACAATTTTCTGAGGGATATAGTTATTTCTTGATAGTTTAAATTTATGTTAATATTTGTAGTTTCATTATTTTTAAAAAAGTCTGCGAATAGTAATTTATCAGATAGAATTAATAATATTATAATAATAATTAATATGATTATTGATATGATAAGAGCAATTGATTTTAATTGAAATATTTCATTTGATGCAATTCTTGTAATATAAATAAATAAAACCAATATCCCCCCTAGAAATGTTAGGAATAAAATATAGGATAATCAAAAACTTTCTATTATTCTTCCTGAAATGAGACCAATAATAAATGTTTGTAGAATAATAAGAATTATTATTGATATAGGGTGTTTAGTTTTAATGAAGTTAATATTTAAAATGTTTGAGAGAGATATAATTATTATTTTAATCATTTCAGGGGTTAGTTTATTAAAATATCAGTTTTGGGGATTGAAGTTAGGAGAAGATTCCTACCCCTGAAGTTTTAAAAGGGGGGGCTATTTCTTATTTCCGGTTTACAAGACCGGTGTTTTTTTTAAACTATTAAAACTAATGTTTATATTTTCTATTTTTACTTCTTTATTAGTTTACTTTGGTGGTATTTATGTTTTTTCTTCTAAGCGTAAACATTTATTAATGGTTTTGTTAAGATTGGAATATATTGTTCTTTCTTTGTTTTTATTTATTGTTTTGTTTCTTATTTTTTATGATTATGATTATTTCTTTCCTGTTATTTTCCTAGTTTTTTCTGTTTGTGAAGGTGCTTTGGGTTTATCTATTTTAGTTTCTATAATTCGTTCTCATGGTAATGATTTTTTTAATTCTTTTGGTTTGTCTTTATGTTAAGGTATTTATTTCTGATTTTGTTTTTGACCCCTCTTTGTTTTTTAGGTAATTCTTGGTGGTTGGTTCATTCTTTAATATTTGTGTGTGGGTTTTTATTTATAATTTGTTTTTCTTCTTATGCTGATTTTAATTTAGTTGGGTACTTTTTTGGTTTTGATTTTTATTCCTTTAGTTTAATTTTATTGAGTTTTTGAATTTGTTCTTTAATAATTACTGCTAGAGGTTCGGTTTATATTTCTTCTTATTATTCTAATTTATTTATTTTTATTATTGTTGTTTTGATAATTATACTTTATTGTTCTTTTTCTAGATTAAGTCTTTTATCTTTTTATATTTTTTTTGAAGCTAGATTAATTCCAACTTTACTTTTGATTTTAGGTTGGGGTTATCAGCCTGAACGTCTTCAGGCTGGTGTTTATTTAATTTTTTATACTTTGGTTGCTAGTTTACCTCTTTTATTGGTTTTGTTTAGGGTTTATAGTTTTGTTTGTACCTTATATTTTCCTTTGTTGATTGATTTTGGTTCATATTATTTTATATTTTATGTTTTTATAATTTTGGCTTTTTTAGTTAGGATGCCGATATTTTTAGTTCATCTTTGATTACCTAAGGCTCATGTTGAAGCTCCTATTTCTGGTAGAATAATTCTTGCTGGTGTTTTATTGAAGCTTGGAGGTTATGGTATTTTTCGAGTTATAAAGATTATTGGGTATATAGGTTTAAGGTTTAATTATTTTTGAGTATCTCTTGCTTTATCAGGAGGGGTAGTTGTTAGATTTATTTGTTTTCGTCAAGTTGATTTAAAGTCTTTAATTGCTTATTCTTCTGTTGCTCATATAAGAATAGTTATTGGTGGTTTAATAATTATGAATTGATGAGGTTGTATAGGTTCTTTGTGTTTAATGGTTGGTCATGGGTTATGTTCTTCTGGTTTATTTTGTTTATCTAATATTATTTATGAACGGTTAGGAAGTCGAAGATTATTAATTAATAAGGGTATAATTAATCTTATACCTAGTATATCTCTTTGATGATTTTTACTTAGTTCTTCTAATATAGCTGCTCCTCCTTCATTAAATTTGATTGGTGAGTTTAGTCTTTTAAATAGAGTTATTTCTTGATCTTCTTTTAGATTTATTTCTTTAATGTTTTTATCCTTTTTAAGAGCTGTTTATACTTTTTATATATATTCTTATTCTCAACATGGTTCTTATTATTCTGGTGTTTATACTTGTTCATTAGGTTATTTTCGTGAATTTCATCTTTTATTTCTTCATTGATTTCCATTGAATTTTATTTTTTTGAGGGTTGATTTTATATATATGATTTAGGCTTAAGTATTTTAAATAAAATACTGTTTTGTGGGATCAGTGATATGAATTATTCATCTTAGGCCGTGTATATATTTTCTATTTGTTCATTAAGATTTTTTTCTTTATTTTTTTTTAGAACTTGAATTTTTTCTTTAGGTGTTTATTTTTTGATTATTGATTATAGAATTTTTATTGAGTGGGAACTTTTTAGTTTGAACGGTTCTATAGTTGTTATATCCTTGATTTTAGATTGAATATCTTTAATTTTCCTTTCTTTTGTTATATATATTTCTTCTTTGGTTATTTATTATAGAGAAGATTATATATCAGGGGAAAGGAATATAAATCGTTTTATTATTCTTGTTCTTATATTTATTCTTTCTATAGCTTTTTTGATTATTAGACCAAATTTAATTAGTATTCTTCTTGGTTGGGATGGATTGGGTCTCGTTTCTTATTGTTTGGTAATTTATTATCAGAATGTAAAATCTTATTCTGCTGGAATACTAACTGCTTTATCTAATCGTATTGGTGATGTTGCTATTTTGATTTCTATTGCTTGAATATTAAATTTTGGTAGTTGAAATTATATTTATTATTATAGTTTTTTTTCAGATTCTTTTGAGATGAAGATTATTACTTTTCTTATTGTTTTAGCTGCAATAACTAAAAGAGCTCAAATTCCTTTTTCTTCATGACTCCCTGCAGCTATAGCTGCTCCTACTCCTGTTTCTGCTTTAGTACATTCTTCAACCTTAGTAACTGCTGGTGTTTATTTATTAATTCGATTTAGTCCGATATTATATTCTTTTAATTGTGGGTGGTTCCTTTTGTTAATTGGTTGTATGACTATATTTATGGCTGGCTTGGGGGCTAATTTTGAATTTGATTTGAAAAAAATTATTGCTCTTTCTACTTTGAGTCAATTAGGGTTAATAATGAGAATTTTATCTATAGGTTATCCTATTCTTGCTTTTTTTCATCTTTTAGCTCATGCTTTATTTAAGGCTTTGTTGTTTATATGTGCGGGTTCAATGATTCATAATTTAAAGGATTCTCAGGATATTCGTTTTATAGGTTCTATTGTTAATTTTATACCTTTGACTTCTGTTTGTTTTAATGTTTCAAGATTGTCACTTTGTGGTATTCCCTTTTTGGCTGGGTTTTATTCTAAGGATTTGATTCTTGAGATGGTTTGTTTAAGTTGATTGAATTTTTTAATTTTTTTTCTTTATTTTTTTTCTACTGGTTTAACTGCCTCTTATTCTTTTCGTTTATTTTATTATTCTATATCTGGTGATAATAATTTTTATTCTAGATATTCTTTTGATGATAGGGGTTATTATATTTCTTTTGGAATAGTTGGTTTATTAATTGTTGCTGTATTTGGAGGTAGTCTTTTATCTTGACTTATTTTCCCTATTCCTCATGTAATTGTTCTTCCATATTATCTTAAATTTTTAACTATTTTTGTAGTTTTTTTAGGGTCTTATATGGGTTATTTGATTTCTAATTTAAGATTATCTTATGGTTTATTTTCTTTAAGTTTTTTGTCTTATGTGAGTTTTATAGGTTCAATATGATTTATACCTTTTCTTTCTACTAAGTTTGTTAGTTTTGCTCCTTTAAAATTAGGTTATTTTTCATTAAAGTCTTTTGATTATGGTTGAGGGGAATTATTTGGTGGTCAGGGTTTATATAGATTATTTGTTTATTTTATTAATTATATTCAAGGTTGATATGATTCTAATTTTAAGATTTATTTATTGACATTTGTTTTTTGAATATTTATTTTAGTTTTGTTATTCTTTTTTTACTCAAATAGCTTATGTTTAGAGCATGACACTGAAGATGTTAGGGAAATATTTTTATTTTTGAGTAGTATCTATAAATACTTTTGTATTATTTTTACAGTGAAAATGTAATGTTTGCTTAAACTATATGGATAGAAATGTTAACGGAGTTTAACCGCTAATATAAAAAGTTAGCAGCTTTCATATTGACTTTACATTTCCTTAATTGGAACTTTTGTTCAATTATATTATTAACAGTAATACGCCTCTTTTTGGCTTCAATTAATTAAAAGAATAAGGGTAAATATTACCTTTCTTTCAGGTCGAAACTGAATGCAATTTTTCGCTTCTTATTCATTAAGGTTGATTGATATTTCAATACTTTTTGAATGCAACCCAAATGTTATAATTAACTACAACCCTTATTCTGCCCATTGGAGAGCTCCTTGATTTCATTCATGATATAATCCTCCTAATAAGACTAAAATGAAAAATATTGTTGAGGTTGATCATACTATTATGTTTGATGTTTTCATAATAATGATGATTGGTAAAATTAAAGCGATTTCTACATCGAAGATTAGAAAGATTACTGCAATTAGGAAGAATCGTAAAGAAAATGGTATTCGTGCCGATCTTTTTGGATCAAACCCGCACTCGAATGGTGATCTTTTTTCTCGATCATTAATAATTTTTTTTGATAATATTGTTGCAATTGTTATAACTAATATTGGTACAATAAATGTAATTATAAATCTTATTGATAGTGTTAAAATTGTTTTTCTTGAATTATTTATCAATCTTTTTGATTGGAAGTCAAATGTACTTTTTATACTAGAAAAACAACTACCTCATCAATAGATTGAGATGTATAGGAATAATCATACTACGTCTACAAAGTGTCAGTATCATGCTGCTGCTTCAAATCCAAAATGATGTCTAGGTGAGAATTGGTTGGCTGTGTGTCGTATTAGACATGTTGTTAAGAAGATTGTTCCAATAATTACATGTAAACCATGAAATCCTGTAGCTACAAAAAATGTAGATCCGTATACTGCGTCTGCAATTGTGAATGGTGCTTCTCAATATTCGTATGCTTGTAATATGGTGAAATATATTCCTAGTAGAACTGTGAAGAATAATCCTTGTATTGTTTGTGTGTGATTAGATTCTATAAGGCTATGATGGGCTCATGTTACTGTTACTCCCGATGCTAGAAGAATCGCTGTATTTAATAGTGGAATTTGTATAGGGTTGAATGGTTGAATTCCTATTGGAGGTCAGAGTATACCTAATTCAATTGTAGGAGATAGTCTACTATTGAAAAATGCTCAAAAGAATGAAATAAAAAATAATACTTCTGATGCAATAAATAGAATTATTCCTCATCGTAGTCCAATTGATACAAATCTTGTGTGTAATCCTTGATAAGTACCTTCACGAATTACATCTCGTCATCATTGAATTATAGTTAAAAGAGTAATCCCTATTCCAATTATAAATAGGTTAATATTGAATAAGTGAAATCATTTGGCTAATCCTGAAACTAGAACTATAGCTCCAATTGCTCCTGTTAGGGGTCATGGTCTATAATCTACTAAGTGGAATGGGTGGTTTGAGTGTGTTGTTAACATTAGTTTAATAAACTTCTCTAGAATAAAGTGTTCTTAAAATAGAAAATACATATGCTTGAATTATTGCCACTGCTGATTCTAAAATTAATAGTAGTATTTGACCAATGATTAATAAGGAAATAAGATTTGTTCTTATTGTTGGTCCTGTATTACCTAATAAGGTTAATAATAGATGTCCGGCAATTATATTTGCTGCTAATCGAACAGCTAAAGTTCCTGGACGAATTATGTTTCTAATTGTTTCAATTAGAACTATAAATGATATTAATGCTGGTGGTGTTCCTTGTGGAACTAAGTGGGCAAATATATGTTTGGTATGATTAATTCATCCAAATAATATAAATCTTAGTCATATTGGTAAAGCAATAGAGAAGGTTATAGCTAAATGTCTAGTTCTAGTAAAAATATAAGGGAATAGCCCTATAAAGTTATTAAATAATATTATAATGAAGATTGAAATAAAAATTATTGTTGTTCCTCTAAATGATCTAGGTCCTAATAATGTTTTGAATTCATTGTGTAATGTGGTGTTTAGTTTATTTCATAAGATGTTAATTCGTGATGGTGTTAATCAAAATAATGTAGGAATTATAATGATTCCAATAAATGCTCTAGTTCAATTTAGTGATAGATTAAATATTCTAGTTGAGGGATCAAAAGTTGAGAACAGGTTTCTTATCATTTTCAGTTAATATCTTTTCTTTTAATTGTTTCTTGAATTTTTCTTTTTATTAATAAGGGTTTAAATGAGAAGTAATTTATTTGGTTAAATAAAATTATTAATATTGAGAATATAAGGAATAGTGTGAATCATATTAAAGGTGATATTTGTGGGATTTAGAAGGTTATTCCCCATCAGAAGTAGACGTTAATTTACTATTTTTTGGTTTAAGAGACCATTACTTACTTTCAGTCATCTGATGTTCAAGGGGTACTAAGATAATAGTAATTTTAGATTGACGCTCTAATGTTATGAATTAACTAACTCCTTAAATTATTTTTGATAATCATTTAATGAATATATTAACTGAAGTTCTTTCAATAACAATTGGTATGAATCTATGGTTTGCTCCACAAATTTCTGAACATTGACCGAAGAATAATCCAGGACGATTTATAGTGAATGTTCCTTGATTTAGTCGTCCTGGAGTTGCATCAATTTTGATTCCTAGAGCTGGTACAGCTCATGAATGTAGTACATCTGATGCACTTGTTAATACTCGTACTTCTGCATTTATAGGTAAAATTGTTCGATTATCTACATCTAATAACCGAAATCCGTTATTTTCTAAATCTCTTTCAGGAGTTATATATGTATCAAATTCCACATCTACAAAATCTGAGTATTCATATCTTCAGTACCATTGTCGTCCAATTGTTTTGATTGTAATTATTGCGTCTACTGAATCATCTAATAGGTATAATAATCGAAGTGAAGGTAATGCAATAAAGATTAATGTAATTGCTGGAAGTGTAGTTCAGATGGTTTCAATTAAGTGGCCGTGTAATATATTTCTATTAGTAAATTTTATTACTAGCATATATCTTAGTGCGTAACCTACAATTACTGTAATTATTAATAGGATAACTATTGTATGATCATGAAAGAAGGATAATTGTTCTATTAATGGAGATGCCCCATCTTGGAGGGATAGATTTGATCATGTTGCCATAATTCTAATAAAAGGTTGAGCTTTATATGTAGAGCTTAAATCTACCGCACTATTCTGCCATATTAGAATCTAGAAATTAATGGTAGTTCTGAGTATCTGTGTTCTGCTGGAGGATTATTTTGTAATCATTCTGTAGATGCAGATATGTTAGTATTGAATATAATTGTTCGATTTGAAATTATTCTTTCTCATATAATGATAATAAATATGAAGATTCCTACAATTGAAATTGTTGACCCAATACTTGAGATTACGTTTCATGATGTGTAAGCATCTGGATAATCAGAGTATCGTCGTGGTATTCCTGCTAATCCTAGAAAGTGTTGAGGGAAGAATGTTAAATTTACTCCAATAAATATGATTGCAAATTGAATTTTTAATCATGTTCTATTTATAGTTAATCCTGTAAATAATGGGTATCATTGAATTAAACCTCCTATAATAGCAAATACTGCTCCTATGGATAGTACATAATGGAAGTGGGCAACTACATAGTAAGTATCGTGTAATACAATATCTAGTGATGAATTTGCTAATACTAATCCAGTTAACCCTCCAATTGTAAATAGGAAAATGAATCCTAGTGCTCATAATAATGGAGGGTTAAATTTGAATTTTGTTCCATATAATGTTGCTAGTCATCTGAATACTTTAATTCCTGTCGGAACTGCAATAATTATAGTTGCTGATGTAAAATAAGCTCGTGTATCAACATCTATTCCTACAGTAAATATATGATGAGCTCAAACAATGAATCCTATTAATCCAATTGATAATATAGCGTAAATTATTCCTAGTGTTCCGAATGATTCAATTTTTCCTCTTTCTTGACATACAATATGAGAAATAATACCAAATCCTGGTAGAATTAAAATGTATACTTCTGGGTGCCCGAAGAACCAAAATAAATGTTGGTATAGAATGGGATCACCCCCTCCAGCAGGGTCAAAGAAGGATGTATTAAGATTTCGATCTGTTAATAGTATAGTAATTGCTCCTGCTAATACAGGTAAAGATAGAAGTAAAAGTAAAGCAGTAATAGCTACTGATCATACAAATAATGGTGTTTGATCTAATGTTATTCTTTCTGATCGTATATTAATTGCTGTTGTAATAAAATTTACTGCTCCTAGGATTGAGGATACTCCCGCTAGATGGAGGGAAAAAATGGCTAAATCTACAGATGCTCCTCCATGAGCAATTGCTCCTGCTAGTGGGGGGTAAACTGTTCATCCAGTTCCAGCTCCATTATCCACTATAGACGAAGTTATAAGTAGGGTTAAGGATGGAGGTAAAAGTCAAAATCTTATGTTATTTATTCGGGGAAATGCTATATCTGGTGCTCCAATTATTAAAGGTACTAATCAGTTACCAAATCCACCAATTATAATTGGCATAACTATAAAGAAAATTATAACAAATGCATGTGATGTAATAATTACATTGTAAATCTGATCATCACCAATTATTGATCCTGGTTGTCCTAATTCAGCTCGAATTAATATTCTTATTGATGTACCTACTATTCCTGCTCATGCTCCAAATAAAAAGTATAATGTTCCAATGTCCTTATGGTTTGTTGAGAATAATCATTTTTGCGGTAGGATGGCTGAATTAATAGGTGATAGACTGTAAATCTATTTATGGGAGCTTTCTCTCTTACCATAATGGTCTTATATTCAACAATGATTCTAGACTGCAATTCTAGAGGTGTATTTATTTACTAAGGCCTAAAAGATTATCTTTTAATTATAACTTTGAAGGTTATTAGTTTATTTAACTTAAGTCCTTAGTATATTTGAATAAATACAGGTGTTGATATTAAACCAAATGTTGAGATCATGACTGTTGTAGGTAAAATTATTCCTTGTTTTTTAGTTTTGATATTAATTGATCATGAATTTTCTGTATAGGACATAATTAAAGCAGCAAATCTAATTTTTATGTAATAGTATAGTGTAATAGTTGTTAATAGTACTATGATTGTTGTAAGTATTGATATGTTGTTTTCAATTATTGATTGAATGACAATTCATTTTGGTAAAAATCCTAAGAATGGAGGTAGACCACCTAGTGAAAGTAAAGTTAAAAATATTATGAATTTATTTTCAGTTCTTATATTTCTTGTTGAATAAATTTGGTTTATAAAAAATGTTTTGTTTTGATTAAATAGGAAGACTATAATTACTCTTAAGATTGAATAAATAATGAAGTATATTTCTCATACATTTTCTCTAATAATTATTGATCTGATTATCCAGCCTAAATGTCTAATTGATGAGTATGCTAGAAGTTGTCGTAATGATGTTTGATTTAAACCTCCTAATGCCCCAATAATAATTCTTAGAATGGTAATTGATATTAGGAAGATTCTTATTTTTCTACAGTATGAGATTACTATTATTGGGGCAATTTTTTGTCATGTTATTAGGATTAAGCAGTTATTTCAATTTGTTGTTCCTATAATTTCAGGGAACCAAAAGTGAAATGGTGCTGCACCAATTTTTAGAAGCAATCTTCTTAATACTATTGTAGATGAAATTATTTCTGTTTCTCAGTAAGTTGGCTGTTTTATTTGAATAAGTAAAATAGAAAATAGTAAAATTGTTGATGCTATTGCTTGGACAATGAAGTATTTAATTGATGCTTCATTTATTAATATGTTTTTTCTTGTTAATAATGGAATAAATGAGAGTAAGTTGATTTCTAGTCCTATTCATACCCCAAATCAGGAATTTGATGAAATGGACAAAATTGTTCCTATCATTAATGTTGATAGGAATAAGAGTTTTGTAGAGTTGTTGGTCATTAAAAAGGAGAGGATTATTACCTCTATAAATGGGGTATGAACCCATTAGCTTATATTAGCTTACCTTTTTACATAAAGGTGTATGATGCACATTAGTTTTTGATACTAAAGGTGTTAGTTTAATTCTATCTTATGTAATTAATGAGGGTAGTTTCCTACTTGATTTACCCTATCAAGATACTCCTTTAATCAGGCACCTCATT